GGGTACTACTGTGAAAAAATGAAAACCTAGAGCTCGAGGGCGTAGTTATCCGATAAAAAGACCCGTTTTTCATATAACTATTGGATTAAAAGATATATCTGTAAAGGAAGTATAAAAAAGGAAGTATAAAGGAGCCAAATACGCCATATTATACTTCAAAGGCAACGTATGGAGAAATAAAAATAAGTAAGTACACGGATATGACGTGTCATGATATATATAGTATTGGGAGATTATGGGACAAAAAATAAATCCACTTGGTTTCAGACTTGGTGCAACCCAAGGTCATCATTCTCTTTGGTTTGCACAACCACAAAATTATTCCGAAGGGCTACAAGAAGATCAAAAAATCCGAGATTGGATCAAGAATTATGTACAAAAAAATATTCAAATATCCTCTGGTGTTGAGGGAATTGCATGCATAAAGATTCAAAAAAGAATCGATTTGATTCAGGTCATAATCTATATGGGATTCCCAAAATTATTACTAGAAGGTAAAGGTGGGCCTCGAAGAATCGAAGAATTGCAGATAGATGTACAAAAAGAAATTAATTGTGTAAACCGAAAACTCAACATTGCTCTTACAAGAATTACAAACCCTTATGGACACCCTAATATTCTCGCCGAATTTATAGCCGGACAATTAAAGAATAGGGTTTCATTTCGAAAAGCAATGAAAAAGGCTATTGAATTAACTGAACAAGCAGGTACAAAAGGAATTCAAGTACAAATTGCAGGACGTATCGACGGAAAAGAGATTGCGCGTGTCGAATGGATCAGAGAGGGTAGAGTTCCTCTACAAACCATTCGAGCTAAAATTGATTATTGTTCCTATGCAGTTGGAACTATCTATGGGGTATTAGGCATCAAAATTTGGATATTTGTAGACGAGGAAGCCTAAGCCTTTATTTGACTTGTCTTTACGTTCTATCGGAAATAAAAAAGCAAAAAATGACAAACTCTTTCATTCTTTTTCTGTTAAATAAAAAAAAAAAATGGGCAATTCTATAAGGTTGAATAAAAATTCAATTCATTTTTTTATATTGATATAATTGCTATGCTTAGTGTGTGACTCGTTGGTTTTTGTAGGGTTAGTAGTCAAAAAAACGGACTGGCCCATAGTATGAACTAATAACTATCGAACTAATAACCAACTCACCGCTTCATATTATCTGGATCTAAAGAACTAGTCACGATATGATATATTGATCATATCATTGTAGCAACTGAATTTTTGTTTGCATAAACAAGCAAAAAAAGAAAAACCAATCTGATTTTAAGTTGTGAAGCAATAACAAAAAGAATGCAGATAAATGGAAGGGTGAGAGAAAGAGAGAAAAAGAATACTAATGCTATATGATTCCAATATGTAAGGTCTCTGAGCGATCTTATAAAGGATAGCGTAATAAAGCATCAATACTAATTTGATTGATCTATAATTCGATGAATTTGTTCATAGAACAAAAAAAGTCAAGAGCCCTGGGTCCACAAAGACTGAGAAAATTGACTCAATAACACATTTCATTTTCATTAGGAGCTCCGCTGTAGAATTCAGGCCTAACCATTAATCGCGAAGCGATGGGAACGACGGAACCCGTGGATGCAGAAGATTCTATTGAAAACGAATCCTAATAATTCATTGGGTAGGATGGCGAAACGAACCCGGGACCAATCTACTTTTATTCTGAGAGGCCATGTCATAGGATAACCCTACAACTGAAATAGATATGGAAAGAGTAAATATTCGCCCGCGAAAGTTTTTATTTTATTGGATTTATAAATTTTGATAGATCCAATATAATATGATAATAAAAAAGACAAAACAAAATAAATACTCGTTATAATAAAACGAAATTCTATTATTATTATCTATTATCTCTAACTAATCTATAAAATAATTATCTATAACTATAAATAAATAGAAATTGAATACATGTTTAGTTTTTTTTATATAAACTATCAAAACAAGATATACAAATTTGTAATAGATTAGATATTAGATAAAATCTCAAAGACTCCCACGATTCAGTATATTATTCATTAAATACATGTATACCATGTTATAACTGTTATTTTTCATTCGCGAGGAGCTGGATGAGAAGAAACTCTCATGTCCGGTTCTGTAGTAGAGATGGAATTGAAATTGAAAAAGAACCATCAACTATAACCCCAAAAGAGCCAGATTCCGTAAACAACATAGAGGAAGAATGAAAGGAATATCTTATCGAGGTGATCGTATTTGCTTTGGTAGATATGCTCTTCAGGCACTTGAACCCACGTGGATCACGTCTAGACAAATAGAAGCAGGGCGGCGAGCAATGACACGAAACGTACGCCGCGGCGGAAAAATATGGGTACGTATATTTCCAGACAAACCTGTTACAGTAAGACCCGCGGAAACGCGTATGGGTTCCGGTAAAGGATCCCCCGAATATTGGGTAGCTATCGTTAAACCGGGTAGAATACTTTATGAAATGGGTGGAGTAGCAGAAAATGTAGCCAGAAAGGCTATTTCAATAGCGGCATCCAAAATGCCTATACGAACGCAATTCATTATTTCGGGATAAGAATGTATAACCAAAGAAAAGAAATCTTTTGAATGAAAAAAAAAAACAAAATTATAGGTTTCTTTTTTTTTTTGTTTTGGACAAACAATATTTCTTTTTTTACTTAGCCCCTTCGCAGTGAAAGAGCAAATAAAAAAAAATGATATGATTCAACCTCAAACCCACTTAAATGTAGCGGATAACAGCGGGGCCCGACAATTAATGTGTATTCGAATCATAGGAGCTAGTAATCGACGATATGCTCATATTGGTGACGTTATTGTTGCTGTAATCAAGGAAGCAATACCAAATACACCTCTAGAAAAATCCGAAGTGATCAGAGCTGTGATTGTACGTACTTGTAAAGAACTCAAACGTGACAACGGTATGATACTACGATATGATGACAATGCTGCGGTTGTTATTGATCAAGAAGGAAATCCCGAAGGAACTAGAATTTTTGGTGCGATCGCACGGGAATTGAGACAGTTAAATTTCACTAAAATAGTTTCATTAGCACCTGAAGTATTATAAGTCTAATAAAACGGAGACTCTAATGCTATTATAGCATTTGAATAAAATATGAATAGAGTAAACTAGATTAATTAGTAAATTTGTCTCACGCATATATCTTTAACAATTCATAAAATAGAAAGAAAAAAGCATGTTGATTATATCAAAGTTCGGGGGTAACAATAATTTAAATTTATCATGGGTAAAGACACTATTGCTGATATAATAACTTCTATACGCAATGCTGACATGAATAGAAAAGGAACAGTTCGAATACCATCTACTAACATCACCGAAAACCTTGTTAAAATACTGTTAAGAGAAGGTTTTATTGAAAATGTGAGGAAACATCAGGAAAACAACAAATATTTTTTGGTTTTAACCCTACGGCATAGAAGGAATAGGAAAGGTCCATGTAAAACTGTTTTAAATTTAAAACGGATCAGTCGACCCGGTCTACGAATCTATTCTAGTTATCAACGAATTCCTAGAATTTTAGGTGGGATGGGGATTGTAATTCTTTCTACCTCTCGGGGTATAATGACGGACCGAGAGGCCCGACTAGAAGGAATCGGCGGAGAAATTTTGTGTTATATATGGTAAGCTTTCTTATATCCAAATTAAGATATGGAACTTTACTATTTGTGAAAAAAAAAAAGATAAAGAACGGGTTTCTATTCTCACTCTCCTCTTACATTAGTTAATACTTCAAGGAGGTTTTACCGCGAATGAAAAAAGAAAACTGGATTCATGAAAGTTTAATTCCTGAATCACTTCCGAATGGTATGCTTCGGATTCATTTAGATAATGAAGATCGGATTCTAGGTTATGGTTCAGGAAGGATTCAACGTAGTTTTATACGTATACCAACGGAAGATAGAGTAAAAATCGAAAGAAGTCATTATGATTCAACCAAAGGGCATATAGTTTCTAGACTCCGAAACAAGGATTCAAACGATTAGGTGGTTTTTTTTTCAACTTCAATATTCCTTTCGGAGGGATACAATTCGAAAGTTTCAAATTTCCAGAAACTAATTTTCTTCAAATAAGTAAATTTGAAATTCAGTTAAGGAATGACAAATATGAAAATAAGGGCCTCCATTCGTAAAATTTGTGAAAAATGTAGACTGATCCGTAGACGGGGACGAATTATAGTAATTTGTTCCAACCCGAGACATAAACAAAGACAAGGATAATCTTTATAAAATAAAAGAGACTCCCTAAGGGACCCAATATACAAATAAAAAAAAGCGGAAAAGATCCGTTTTGGCATGAAATGGATATATCCATATACCTCTGACTTATATTTATGAGACGATAAAATATGGCAAAACCCGCACCCAGAATCGGTTCACGTAGGAATGGGCGTATTGGTTTACGTAAGAGTGCGCGTAGAATACCAAAAGGGGTTATTCATGTTCAAGCAAGTTTCAACAATACCATTGTGACTGTTACAGATGTACGAGGCCGGGTAATTTCTTGGTCCTCCGCCGGTACTTGTGGATTCAAGGGTACAAGAAGAGGGACACCCTTTGCGGCACAAACCGCAGCAGGAAATGCTATTCGGACGGTAGTGGATCAAGGTATGCAACGAGCCGAAGTCATGATAAAAGGCCCCGGTCTCGGACGAGATGCAGCATTAAGGGCTATTCGTAGAAGTGGTGTAATATTAAGTTTCATACGGGATGTAACCCCTATGCCACATAATGGCTGTAGGCCCCCTAAAAAAAGGCGTGTGTAAAAATAAACAAAACATTGAAATGATTTCAAGAGAAATAAATAATTTAATGATTTGATCAAATAATAAGATTACCATGGTTCGAGAGAAAGTAATAGTATCGACTCGGACACTGCAGTGGAAGTGTGTTGAATCAAGAGGAGATAGTAATAGTCTCTATTATGGACGTTTCATTCTGTCTCCACTTATGAAAGGTCAAGCCG